GTTAAATTGGGTACTGCCGAGGAAAAAAAAAATTGCTTAGTTAAAATGTATGATCCTTTCTTAAACGGGATGTATCGTGGAAGGATGAAGAAAGTCTTTTCATCTTCAATCAAAACTTCGATAGAAAATTGCACAGAAACATCCGAACTAAATAAAATTCATGATATCCTTCTTCCCGATCCTAATTCTCCAGATTCTCCAGATTCTCCAGAATATCAAGATAAAATCGAAAGATCAGAAAAAAAAGAGGTGAAAATAGATTCAAAGAATAGGTTAAAGTTTTCATTGAACGCAATTCTAACTAAGCCTAAGCGTGAAAAAAAATCTATTGGAATGAACAAAATAGGTAAAAAACCCCTTCGGTGGTCATACAAATTAATCAACGAGTTGGAACAATATTTTAAAAAACGACGAAAAGAACAAGGTATAATGCAAGGGCTGGATCACCAGCTTAGAACAAGAAGATTTAAACGTATATCTTTTTTAACTCGTTCCAGACGAAGTTTTAAGAAATCTCAGTTCAAGAATTTTAATCTTTATAGAAAATTTAATAGAGAGTCTGGGTTTATAAGTTATTTCGAAGAACCTGATTTTCGTCGAGCCGTAATCAAAGGATCTATGCGCGTTCAAAGACGTAAAATGGTTATTTGGGGACCGTCCCAAGGAAATCCCCATTCACCACTTTTTTTGGAAAAAATGGAAGATTTTCCTTTTCCTATATCCGACCTAATGAAACTTTTTTTTAATATTAGAGGTTGGCTGGGTAAAAAGTCAGAATTTGAAATTTTAGATCAACAATTTCAAATAAAAAAAAACAACCAGGAAGACGTAATAGAATTCTGGGAGAACATTCCATATGCACAAAAAACAAGAAGTATTCTGTTACTAGCTCAATCAATTTTTAGAAGATATATTAAATTACCCTTATTAATAATAGCTAAGAATATTGGATGTATTTTATTACGGCAATCTCCGGAATGGTATGAGGATTTCCAAGATTGGAATAGAGAAATTTATCTAAAGTGTAACTATAATGGTCTACAATTCTCCAAAACAGAATTTCCTAAAAATTGGTTAAGAGAAGGTTTTCAGATCAAAATCCTATATCCTTTTCATTTGAAACCTTGGCACAGATCTAAACTACGACTCTCTGATAGAGATCGAAAGCAACAAGATGATTTTGATTCTTGTTTTTTAACAGTTTTAGGAAAGGAAACAGAATATCCTTTTGGTCCTCCTCGAAAAACACCTTCCTTTTTTGAACCCATTTTTGAAGATATAGACTATAAAGTCGAAATAAAAAAATTGAATTTTAGAGTTCGAAGAGTTTTAAAAAAAATAACAAAAAAACAAGGAAAAGCAGTTTTATTTGTAAAACAAAAAATAAAAGAACTTTTAAAAGAAAATAAAATTCCATTATTTATACCGACAGAAATATATGAATCAAGTGAAACTCAAACAGAAAAGGATTCTATAATCAGCGCTCAGATAATTCAGGAATCACTTATTCAAAATCGATCTACAGGTTGGACAAATTATTCACAGGCCGAAAAAGAAATGAAACATAGAATTGATAGAAGAAACACAATCAGAAATCAAATAGAAATAATGAAAAAAAATAAAAAAAAAGTAACGCCGAGAATAAAAAAAAATAATAAGAATAATGGAAATAATGGAGAATCACCCCCAAAAATTTGGAAAATATTAAAAATAAAAAATATTGAATTAATAGTTAAATTTTTCATTGAAAAAATATACATAGATATCTTTCTATGTATCATTAATATGCGCAGAATCACTCTACAAATTTGTATGGAATCAACAAAAAAAATTCTTGATAAATACATTGACAATAATGAAATAAATAAAGATCAAGAAAATATTAATAAAACAAAACAAAATAAAATTGACTTCATTTCGCCTATAACTATAAAAAAGGCTTTTGATAATCTTAGAAATAGTAAGCGGAAGTCACATATTTTTTTAAATTTATCTTACTTGTCACAAAAATATGTATTTTTAAAATTATCACAAACCCAAGTTATTAACTTCAATAAGTTAAGATCTCTTCTTCAATATAATGGACCTTCTTTTTTTCTTAAGAATGAAATAAAAGATCTTTTTGGAAGACAAGGAATATTTGATTCCGAAGTAAGACATAAGAAACTTCCAAATAATGCAATGAATCCATGGAAAAACTGGTTAAGAGGTCATTATCAATACGATTTATCGCAGATTACATGGTCTAGATTAGTCCCACAAAAATGGAGAAATGGACTAAATCAATGTCATACGTCTCAAAATAAGGATTTAAATAAACGGTATTCCTATGAAAAAGACCAATTATTTGATTCAAAAAAAAAAAAAAATTTGAAAGTCTATTTATTACGAAATAAAGAGGAGAATTTTCAAAAAAACTATAGATATGATCTTTTATCATATAAATATATATATATTCATTCTGAAACTAAGAAGAAGGCCTCTATTTATAGATCATCATTAGAAACAAATAAGAATCAAGAAAATTCCAACAGAAATAACGAAAAAATTTTTAGCATACTCAAGAATATTCCTATCAAGAATGATCTAGGAAAAAGTGATATTATAGATAGGGAAAAAAATACAGATAGAAAATATTTGGGTTGGAAATTTAGTACAAATATTGAGGTTGAACCTAAAAAAGACCAAATCCGGGATAAACTTAATAATAAAGGTAATGGTCTTTTTTATCTTCCAATTGATTCAAATTCTGAAATCAATTACAAAAAGGTCTTTTTTGATTGGATGGGAATGTCTTTTGATTGGATGGGAATGAATGAAAAATTCTTAATCTTAAATCGCCTCATATCGAATCCGAAAGTTTTTTTCTTTCCAGAGTTTGTGATACTTTATCATAAATATAAAGAGAAACCTTGGTTTATCCCAAGCAACTTACTTCTTTTTAATTTGAATATAAATCTAAATTTTATTGAAAATCAAAATATCAAGGGAAAACAAGAGGAGGATGAGTTTTTTTTTAATTTTAGCCCATCAAATTCAAAACAATATTTTGAATTAAAGAATCAAAACAATATTGAAGAATATTTTTTAGAATCCATTGAAAAACTAAAAATATTCCTTAAAGGAGATTTTCCTTTGCAATTAAGATGGACTGGACGTTTGAATCAATTGAATCAAAAAATGCTGAATAATATCCAGATATATGGTCTGCTGGTTAGCCTCATAAATGTAAGAAAAATTACTATATCCTATATTCAAAGGAAAGAAATGAATCTGGATATAATGAGGAGGCGTTTAAATCTTACACAATTAACGAAAAAGGGAATATTAATTATGGAACCTGCCCGTCTATCTGTCAAAAATGACGGACAGTTTTTTATGTATCAAATCATAGGTATTTCCTTGGTTCATAAAAGTAAGCACCAAAGTAATCAAAGATACCGAAACCCCAAAAATGTTGCTAAGAATACTTTTGATGAATCCATTTCAAGACATAAAATAAAAACTCTAAATGGAGACAAAAATAATTTAGATTTGCTTGTTCCTGAAAAAATTTTCTCGTCTAGACGTCGTAGAGAATTGAGAATTCTAATTTCTTTCAATTTGAATTTAAAGAATCAGAATGGTGTGCATAGAAATAATTTATTTTGCAAGGAAAACAAGATAAAAAACTGGAGTCAATTTTTGGAGGAAAGTAAAATTTTTGACAGAAAAAAAAATGAATTAAATAAATTAAAGTTCTTTTTTTGGCCTAATTATCGATTAGAAGATTTAGCTTGTATGAATCGCTATTGGTTTGATACCAATAATGGGAGCCGCTTCAGTATGTTAAGGATATATATGTATCCCTGATTAAAAATTTTGAGTTTCCTATATATTCTATTGTTCTATCAATGATATTTTTCATTTTTTTTTCATTTTTTCTTCTGTCCGCGACCATGTTATATGCAAGCAACCCGATGCGCATATGCGCTGTCTTACATCCCAGTCTAGGATACGTGAATATTAAGGAAAATGGGGTATCAATTAAATTAAAGCTATAAATTAATCAACAGAATAAATTAATCAATCGAATCTTCGGACTAAACTATTTGGTATCGTCTTTTTGTATCACTATACAAATGAACTCAAAAATAGGATTGATTAATAATTGAAAAAAACTAGGAATGTATAAATAAATTATAATTATTGTATATACTACATTAAAATTTGTGACATTATTATTACTGATCAATAAAATAAATATCTGTCTGTAAAAAGGGGAGTGTGAAATTCTTTTATGGTAAAAAATTCATTTATTTCAATTATTTTGCAAGAACAAGAAGAAAACAAAGAAAACAGAGGATCTGTTGAATTTCAAGTAGTAAGTTTCACCAACAAGATACGGAGGCTTACTTCACATTTGGAATTGCACAAAAAAGACTATTTATCTCAAAGAGGTCTGCGGAAAATTCTCGGAAAACGTCAACGGCTGCTGGCTTATTTGTCAAAAAAAAATAGAGCACGTTATAAAGAATTAATAGGGCAGTTGGATATTCGAGAGAGAAAAACTCGTTAATTTGAAGAGTTAGTTTGAATTATTGGCTTAAAGTTTGGTGAACTTCTTTTCGCTTTCAGCAATTCATGGAAGAATGAATCAGGAAAAACCTATGACTGTACCAGCTACAAGAAAAGACCTCATGATAGTCAATATGGGACCTCACCACCCATCAATGCATGGTGTTCTTCGACTCATTGTTACTTTAGATGGTGAAGATGTTATTGACTGTGAACCAATATTGGGTTATTTACACAGAGGTATGGAAAAAATTGCGGAAAATCGAACAATTATACAATATTTGCCTTATGTAACACGTTGGGATTATTTAGCTACTATGTTCACAGAAGCAATAACTGTAAATGCGCCAGAGCAATTAGGCAATATTCAAGTCCCTAAAAGGGCCAGTTATATCAGAGTCATTATGTTGGAGTTAAGTCGTATAGCTTCGCATTTGTTATGGCTTGGCCCTTTTATGGCAGATATTGGGGCACAGACTCCTTTCTTCTATATTTTTCGAGAAAGAGAATTGATATATGACCTATTCGAAGCTGCCACCGGTATGCGAATGATGCACAATTTTTTTCGTATTGGCGGAGTCGCTGCTGATTTACCTCATGGCTGGATAGATAAATGTTTGGATTTTTGCGATTATTTTTTAACAGGAATTGCTGAATATCAAAAGCTTATTACAAGGAATCCCATTTTTTTAGAACGAGTTGAAGGAGTAGGCATTATTGGTGGAGAGGAAGCAATAAATTGGGGTTTGTCGGGACCAATGCTACGAGCTTCCGGAATACAATGGGATCTTCGTAAAGTTGATCATTATGAGTGTTACGACGAATTTGATTGGGAAGTCCAATGGCAAAAAGAGGGGGATTCTTTAGCTCGTTATTTAGTACGAATCAGTGAAATGACAGAATCCATAAAAATAATTCAACAGGCCCTAGAAGGAATTCCTGGAGGGCCCTATGAAAATTTAGAAATCCGCCGCTTTGATAGAGTAAAAGATACTGTATGGAATGAGTTTGATTATCGATTCATTAGTAAAAAACCTTCTCCGACTTTTGAATTGTCGAAGCAAGAACTTTATGCAAGAGTGGAAGCACCAAAGGGAGAATTGGGAATTTTTCTGATAGGAGATAAGGGTGTTTTTCCTTGGCGATATAAAATTCGCCCACCGGGGTTTATTAATTTGCAAATTCTTCCTCAGTTAGTTAAAAGAATGAAATTGGCTGATATTATGACGATACTAGGTAGTATAGATATCATTATGGGAGAAGTTGATCGTTAAAATGATAATTGATACAACAGAAGTACAAGCTATCAATTCTTTTTCTAGATTGGAATCCTTAAAAGAGGTCTATGGAATCATATGGATGCTTATCCCTATTTTTACTCCTGTATTAGGAATCACAATAGGTGTATTAGTAATTGTTTGGTTAGAAAGAGAAATATCTGCAGGTATACAACAACGTATTGGTCCTGAATACGCAGGACCTTTGGGAATTCTTCAAGCTCTAGCAGATGGTACCAAATTACTTTTAAAAGAGAATCTTCTTCCATCTAGAGGAGATACTCGTTTATTCAGTATTGGACCATCTATAGCAGTCATATCAATTTTATTAAGTTATTTAGTAATTCCTTTTGGGTATCACCTTGTTCTAGCCGATCTCAGTATCGGTGTTTTTTTATGGATTGCTATTTCAAGTATTGCTCCTGTCGGCCTTCTTATGTCAGGATATGGCTCAAATAATAAATATTCTTTTTTAGGTGGTCTACGAGCTGCTGCTCAATCAATTAGTTATGAAATACCATTAACTCTATGTGTGTTATCAATATCTCTACGTGTGATTCGTTAAGACATAAAATTCCCCCGACTGCTTCTCTTTCTAGGAAGGAAGTGCCATGAGTTGAATCTCTATTTTTTTTATTCATTATTCGGGGGTTGATGAAGGAAACTAGATAGTTATATGAGTGAAAGAAACGGCTTCTAAATTTGCAGTAAAAGATTGAATCTCATTTTCTATGTACAAGAGTTAAGAAAAGTAAACATAAGTATTAGAGACTCTTTACCCCAAGATTGATTGACTAGTCATCATGACTTGAAGCGGGTTCAAAGGATCAACTTTATGAGGTTTTTACTACGTATGTATTACCAAAAGTAGATTCATAAAAATGAGTGGATAGCTAGGAACACTAATGTACACTAAGGATTCGTAATAGAGATTTTGTAAGTGTATTTTTCTGTGTATAAAAAGAATTAAAATTGGGGCTTTAAATTGGTAGAAATTATAAAGGAGTACTTCCCACGATTCCGATCCAGAGTATACTTCTATTCACCGATTAAGTAAATAACTATCAAGAACGAAGTAATCCTTTAACTTTGTTTAAAGTCCCCTTTTTTTGAGAAAGGAGAATAGGAACGAAAAAAAATCAAAAGACTGAATGCACTAGAAATAATCTATTTTTTTCTATCTCTATATAGAGATACAATTCTTGTCATGATTCGTGAACTAATGCAACGTCTAATTGGATTTCGTAATTGAAAACGTTAGGTTGAAATATCTATTCTATTGATATCGTTACAAGAAACATTTTATTCAAAGATTTAGTTATTACTCAACAAAGAAGAATTTAAATGATTAAAAGATAAGATGAATTCAGAAGCACTTTCTTATAATAGCAGACAGAATTCCAGTGTCTAATGGGGATCTTACAATGGATTTCATTTTATCTCTATCTATGTTACAAACATATCAAGAAAAATAATAATGGATGGGTCCTTAGATTTATTTGTGACCTTTGAGGAGCCGTATGAGATGAAAATCTCATGTACGGTTCTGCAATAGGGGTGGGAACAGTGATGTTATCATCTACTATGATTATCTAACAGTTCAAGTACAGTTGATATAGTTGAAGCCCAGTCAAAATATGGTTTTTGGGGATGGAATTTGTGGCGT